TACAAAATTTTTCGTTTCTTTGCTTGTTTATTTTTCCCCCCATCCTTGCACTCGTCCGCCTACTAATTTCAAACGCCCTCCCATCATCACACCACCCCATCCAAACACCAACCAATTTAAATCGTATAGCAAAACCAAAGCCAACAAACAAACGAAACAACAAACAAACGAAACAACAAACAAACGAAACAACAAACAAACGAAACAACAAACAAACGAAACAACAAACAAACGAAACAACAAACAAACGAAACAACAAACAAACGAAACAACAAACAAACGAAACAACAGATGTCCCTGTAGCTTACAACAAAGCATGGCACTGAAGATGCCAAGACGGCCATACACCCACCCGGGGACAAAAGACTTAGTCCTAACCTTACCATTAATTCTCGCTAGATATATACATGCAAGTATCCGCATCCCAGTGTGAATGCCCCTGATCCCTGCACTGCAGGTAGAGGGAGCTGGTATCAGGCACGCCTATGGTAGCCCAAGACGCCTTGCTCAGCCACACCCCCACGGGTACTCAGCAGTAATTAACATTAAGCAATAAGCGCAAGCTTGACTTAGTCATAGCGATCCAGGGTTGGTAAATCTTGTGCCAGCCACCGCGGTCACACAAGAGACCCAAATTAATCGTTCACGGCGTAAAGAGTGGACCCATGTTATCACATTAATTAAGGCCAAAACGTAGCTGAGCTGTCATAAGCTTAAGGTACATCTAAAGCCGCCCTAAAGACGGCCTTAATCCATACGACTAACTAAACTCCACGAAAGCCAGGACACAAACTGGGATTAGATACCCCACTATGCCCGGCCCTAAATCTCGATGTTTACATAACTAAAGCATCCGCCTGGGGACTACGAGCACAAACGCTTAAAACTCTAAGGACTTGGCGGTGCCCCATACCCACCTAGAGGAGCCTGTTCTATAATCGATAACCCACGATACACCCGACCACTTCTCGCCAAAGACAGCCTACATACCGCCGTCGCCAGCTCACCTCCCCTGAGAGCATCACAGTGAGCATAATCGCCCTAACCCCGCTAACAAGACAGGTCAAGGTATAGCCTATGGAGTGGAAGCAATGGGCTACATTTTCTAGCTTAGAACATCACGAAAGGAGGCATGAAACAGCCCCCAGAAGGCGGATTTAGCAGTAAAGCGGGATAATATAAGCCCCCTTTAAGCCGGCTCTGAGGCACGTACATACCGCCCGTCACCCTCCTCACAAGCTCCAAGTCATTAATAAATAATATGCTCACTTGCTAAAGATGAGGTAAGTCGTAACAAGGTAAGTGTACCGGAAGGTGCACTTAGTACACCAAGACGTAGCTATAACATGAAAGCATTCAGCTTACACCTGAAAGATACCTGCCAATCCCCAGGTCGTCTTGAAGCCAACTCTAGCCCAACCCTCACAACCAAACACACGTAAAAACCCACTAAATCCTCAAACTAAAACATTCTTCCGACTTAGTATAGGTGATAGAAAGGTCACATTAGGCGCGATAGAGATTCGTACCGTAAGGGAAAGATGAAATAACAGTGAACAAGCCAAGCAATAAACAGCAAAGATAAACCCTTGTACCTCTCGCATCATGATCTAGCTAGAACAACCAAGCAAAACGCACTTAAGCTTGCCGCCCCGAAACCTAAGCGAGCTACTTGTGAGCAGCTACATCTGAGCGAACCCGTCTCTGTTGCAAAAGAGTGGGATGACTTACTAGTAGAGGTGAAAAGCCAATCGAGCTAGGTGATAGCTGGTTACCTGTAAAATGAATCTAAGTTCAACCTTGACAGCTCCCTCAGGAACATTCAGCCACCCCAATGAAGACAGTCAAGAGCAATTTAAAGGGGGTACAGCCCCTTTAAAAAAGGATACAACCTCCTCTAGCGGATAATTACAGCCCCGTGTACAATTGTGGGCCTTTAAGCAGCCACCAACAAAGAGTGCGTCAAAGCTCTATTTCCACAAAAATCCTAAACCCATAGGACTCCCTTTACCACTAACAGGTTAACCTATGACCATAGGAGAATTAATGCTAAAATGAGTAACTAGGGAATCCCCTCTCAAGCGCAAATTTACATCTTCACATTATTAACAGATAACTAATACTCCTACTACAACAAGACTATGTATTTTGCCCTCTGTTGACCCAACTCAGGAGCGCCTATTAGAAAGATTAAAATCTGTAAAAGGAACTAGGCAAATCTTAAGGCCCGACTGTTTACCAAAAACATAGCCTTCAGCTAGACCAAGTATTGAAGGTGATGCCTGCCCAGTGACTCTATGTTCAACGGCCGCGGTATCCTAACCGTGCGAAGGTAGCGCAATCAATTGTCCCATAAATCGAGACTTGTATGAACGGCTAAACGAGGTCTTAACTGTCTCTTACAGATAATCAGTGAAATTGATCTTCCTGTGCAAAAGCAGGAATAAACCCATAAGACGAGAAGACCCTGTGGAACTTAAAAATCAATAGCCACCCCACAACAAGACTAGACCCACTGGGCTCACCACTGACAACATGCTGGCTTACATTTTTCGGTTGGGGCGACCTTGGAGAAAAACAAATCCTCCAAAAATAAGATCACCACTTCTTAACCAAGAGCAACCCCTCAACGTGCCAATAGCAACCAGACCCAATATAATTGACCAATGGACCAAGCTACCCCAGGGATAACAGCGCAATCTCCTCCAAGAGCCCCTATCGACGAGGAGGTTTACGACCTCGATGTTGGATCAGGACATCCTAATGGTGCAGCCGCTATTAAGGGTTCGTTTGTTCAACGATTAACAGTCCTACGTGATCTGAGTTCAGACCGGAGCAATCCAGGTCGGTTTCTATCTATGCTGAACTTTTCCTAGTACGAAAGGACCGGAAAAGTGAGGCCAATGCTTCAACGTATGCCCCCTCCCTAAGTAATGATTTCAACTAAATTACAAAGGGGCCCCCCATCACCCAATCCTAGAAAAGGACCGCTAGCGTGGCAGAGTTCGGTAAATGCAAAAGGCTTAAGCCCTTTACCCAGAGGTTCAAGTCCTCTCCCTAGCTCACTACCCCATGATTACAATATACCTTATCATATCACTATCATACGCGGTACCAATCCTCATCGCCGTAGCATTCCTAACACTAGTAGAACGGAAAGTCTTAAGCTACATACAAGCTCGAAAAGGCCCTAATATTGTAGGACCCTTCGGACTTCTCCAGCCAGTAGCAGACGGTGTTAAACTATTCATTAAAGAACCCATCCGTCCATCTACCTCCTCCCCCATTCTTTTTATTATAACCCCTATATTAGCTCTCCTCTTAGCTATTACAATTTGAATTCCCCTCCCCCTTCCCTTCTCTCTCACCGACCTTAACTTAGGTATCCTCTTTCTTCTAGCCATATCAAGCCTAGCAGTATATTCCATCCTATGATCCGGTTGAGCATCCAACTCAAAATATGCACTCATCGGTGCATTACGGGCAGTAGCACAAACTATCTCTTATGAAGTAACACTAGCTATCATCCTCCTATCCGTAATCATACTAAGTGGAAACTACACCCTCAACACTCTTGCTACTACTCAAGAACCCATATACCTTATCTTCTCCTCCTGACCTCTCGCAATAATATGGTACATCTCCACCCTTGCCGAAACCAATCGAGCCCCATTTGACCTTACAGAAGGAGAATCCGAACTAGTTTCGGGATTCAATGTAGAGTACGCTGCAGGCCCATTTGCCCTCTTCTTCCTAGCCGAATATGCAAATATTATACTTATAAACACCATAACTGCCATTCTATTCCTAAACCCCAGCTCATTAAACCCCCCTTCAGAACTGTTCCCTATAATCCTAGCTACAAAAACCCTTCTCCTATCCTCAGGCTTCCTCTGGATCCGTGCCTCCTACCCTCGATTCCGCTACGATCAACTCATACACCTCCTCTGAAAAAATTTCTTACCCCTAACATTAGCACTATGCCTTTGGCACACCAGCATGCCCATCTCCTATGCAGGCCTTCCCCCCTACCTAAGAAAACACTCAAAGGACGGAAATGTGCCTGAACCTAAGGGTCACTATGATAAAGTGAACATAGAGGTATACTAACCCTCTCATTTCCTTCACCTTAGAAAAGCAGGATTCGAACCTGCACTAAAGAGATCAAAACTCCTCATACTTCCTCTATATTATTTTCTAGCAGGGTCAGCTAACAAAGCTATCGGGCCCATACCCCGAAAATGATGGTTTAACTCCTTCCCCTACTAATGAACCCACACGCAATATTAATCTCAACCTTAAGCCTACTCTTAGGAACAACTATCACCATTTCAAGCAGCCACTGAGTTATAGCTTGAACCGGATTAGAAATTAACACTCTTGCAATCATCCCCCTTATCTCAAAATCCCACCATCCACGAGCTATTGAAGCCACAATTAAATACTTTCTAGTACAAGCAACAGCATCCGCCCTACTCCTATTCTCAAGTATAACCAATGCCTGGGCTACAGGACAATGAGACATTACCCAACTTACCCACCCAACATCATGTCTCTTACTTACAATTGCAATCGCCATAAAACTAGGACTAGTACCATTCCACTTTTGATTCCCTGAAGTCCTTCAAGGCTCATCCATGACCACTGCACTCCTTCTATCAACAATCCTGAAATTCCCCCCAATCACTATTCTCCTCATAACATCCCATTCACTAAACCCAACACTACTTACCTCTATAGCCATCGCCTCAGCAGCCCTAGGAGGCTGAATGGGTCTAAACCAAACTCAAATTCGAAAAATCATAGCCTTCTCCTCCATCTCCCATATAGGCTGAATAACAGCCATTATTACCTACAGCCCAAACCTTACTCTCCTAAACTTCTACCTATACATCCTAATAACCTCCACTGTATTCCTCGCCCTTAACACAACCAAAACGCTAAAGCTAGCAACAATAATAGTCTCATGGACAAAAACCCCCATACTAAATGCAACACTAATAATAACCTTACTCTCACTAGCAGGTCTACCTCCACTAACAGGCTTCTTACCTAAATGACTCATCATCCAAGAACTAACCAAACAAGAAATAACCCTAACAGCCCTAATCATAGCCATGCTATCCCTACTTGGGCTGTTCTTCTATCTACGCCTCGCATACTACTCAACCATCACTCTCCCACCCAACACCACAAATTACATAAAGCAATGGTATACCAATAAAACAACAAGTACCCTAGTTGCCATCCTAACCTCCCTAACCGCCCTACTCCTCCCACTTTCTCCCATAATCCTCACAACCCTTTAGAAACTTAGGATCGACCTAAACCAAAGGCCTTCAAAGCCTTAAACAAGAGTTAAACCCTCTTAGTTTCTGCTAAGGCTCGCAGGACATTAACCTGCATCCCCTGAATGCAACTCAGATGCTCTAATTAAGCTAGAACCTTAACTAGACAGATGGGCCTCGATCCCATAAATTCCTGGTTAACAGCCAGACGCCTAAACCAACAGGCTTCTATCTACCAGACTCTGGCACTCTCAACGTGCATCAATGAGCTTGCAACTCAACATGAAACTTTCACTACAGAGCCGATAAGAAGAGGAATTTAACCTCTGTAAAAAGGACTACAGCCTAACGCCTCAAACACTCAGCCATCTTACCTGTGACCCTAATCAATCGATGACTATTCTCCACCAACCACAAAGACATCGGCACTCTATACCTAATCTTCGGTGCATGAGCCGGCATAGTCGGCACCGCACTCAGTCTCCTTATTCGCGCAGAACTGGGACAACCCGGTACTCTCCTAGGAGATGACCAGATCTATAACGTAATTGTTACAGCCCATGCCTTCGTAATAATCTTCTTCATAGTTATACCAATCATAATTGGAGGCTTTGGAAACTGATTAGTCCCCCTTATAATTGGAGCCCCCGACATAGCATTTCCACGAATAAACAACATAAGCTTCTGATTACTCCCTCCATCCTTCCTCCTTCTCCTAGCCTCCTCCACAGTCGAAGCCGGTGCAGGAACAGGATGGACCGTATACCCTCCCCTAGCCGGTAATCTAGCCCACGCCGGAGCTTCCGTAGACCTCGCCATCTTCTCCCTTCACCTTGCTGGTGTTTCCTCCATCCTAGGAGCCATCAACTTTATCACAACCGCCACTAACATAAAACCACCAGCCCTCTCACAATACCAAACCCCATTATTCGTATGATCAGTCCTTATCACCGCTGTTCTCCTTCTCCTATCCCTCCCAGTCCTTGCCGCCGGCATCACTATGCTACTCACAGACCGAAATCTAAACACTACCTTCTTTGATCCCGCTGGTGGAGGTGACCCAGTATTATATCAGCATCTCTTCTGATTCTTTGGCCACCCTGAAGTCTACATCCTAATTCTACCAGGTTTCGGGATCATCTCCCACGTAGTAGCATACTATGCGGGTAAAAAAGAACCCTTCGGCTACATAGGCATAGTATGAGCCATACTATCTATTGGATTCCTAGGCTTTATCGTATGAGCCCACCACATATTTACAGTAGGCATAGACGTAGATACACGAGCATACTTCACATCAGCCACTATAATCATCGCCATTCCAACAGGCATTAAAGTCTTCAGCTGATTAGCCACGCTCCATGGCGGAACTATTAAATGGGACCCCCCTATACTATGAGCCCTAGGCTTCATCTTCCTTTTCACCATCGGAGGCCTAACAGGAATTGTCCTAGCAAACTCTTCCCTAGACATTGCTCTTCACGACACATACTACGTAGTCGCCCACTTCCATTATGTTCTCTCAATAGGAGCCGTCTTCGCTATCCTAGCAGGATTTACCCACTGATTCCCTCTGTTCACAGGCTACACTCTCCATCCCACATGAGCTAAAGCCCACTTCGGAGTCATATTCACCGGTGTTAATCTAACATTCTTCCCCCAACACTTCCTAGGCCTTGCTGGTATACCACGACGATACTCAGACTACCCAGACGCCTACACCCTATGAAATACTATCTCCTCTATTGGATCCCTAATCTCAATAACCGCCGTAATCTTACTGATATTTATCATCTGAGAAGCTTTTGCATCAAAACGCAAAGTATTACAGCCAGAATTAACCTCTACCAACATCGAATGAATCCACGGCTGCCCACCCCCGTACCACACCTTTGAAGAACCAGCTTTCGTCCAAGTGCAAGAAAGGAAGGAGTCGAACCCTCGTACGCTGGTTTCAAGCCAACCGCATCAAACCACTTATGCTTCTTTCTTATGAGACGTTAGTAAACCTATTACATAGCCTTGTCAAGACTAAATCACAGGTGGAAATCCTGTACCTCTCACCATGGCTAATCACTCACAATTCGGATTTCAAGATGCCTCATCCCCTATTATAGAAGAACTTGTTGAATTCCACGATCACGCTCTAATAGTCGCCCTGGCAATCTGCAGCCTAGTCCTCTACCTCCTAACACTTATATTAATAGAAAAACTATCTTCAAACACTGTAGACGCCCAAGAAGTTGAGCTAATCTGAACAATCCTACCAGCAATCGTCCTTATTTTACTTGCCCTTCCATCACTACAAATCCTATACATAATAGACGAAATCGACGAGCCAGACCTGACCCTAAAAGCTATCGGCCACCAATGATACTGATCCTACGAATACACAGACTTCAAAGACCTGACATTCGACTCCTACATAATTCCAACAACAGAACTTCCACCCGGACACTTCCGATTACTAGAAGTAGACCACCGCGTTGTCGTCCCCATAGAATCCCCAATCCGCATCATTATTACCGCAGACGATGTCTTACACTCCTGAGCAGTCCCCTCCCTTGGGGTAAAAACTGACGCAATCCCCGGACGACTAAACCAAACATCATTCATCACCACCCGACCCGGAATCTTCTATGGCCAGTGCTCAGAAATCTGCGGAGCCAACCATAGCTATATGCCAATTGTGGTAGAATCAACTCCACTCACCTATTTCGAATCCTGATCCACATTATTATCCTCCTAATCATTAAGAAGCTATGTATCAGCACTAGCCTTTTAAGCTAGAGAAAGAGGATTATCCACCCCTCCTTAATGACATGCCACAATTAAACCCAAACCCCTGATTCTTCATCATGCTTCTATCATGATTAACATTTTCCCTGATCATCCAACCCAAACTCTTATCGTTCATCCCTACCAACTCCCCATCTAGCAAAACATCCACCACCACAAAACCAACCCCTTGAGCCTGACCATGAACTTAAGCTTCTTTGACCAATTTACAAGCCCATGCCTCCTAGGAATCCCACTAATCCTTCTTTCAATACTATTCCCTGCTCTTCTACTTCCATCACCCAACAACCGCTGAATCACTAACCGCCTGTCTACCCTCCAACTTTGACTATTCCACCTAATCACAAAGCAACTGATAATTCCATTAAACAAAAACGGCCATAAATGAGCCCTACTCCTAACTTCCCTGATAGTCCTCCTACTCATAATCAACCTCCTAGGCCTCTTACCATATACATTCACCCCAACCACTCAACTATCAATGAACATAGCCTTGGCGTTCCCACTTTGACTGGCTACCCTTCTCACAGGCCTACGTAATCAACCTTCAATTGCTTTAGGTCACCTTCTGCCTGAGGGAACACCCACCCCACTAATCCCAGCCCTAATCATGATCGAAACTACCAGCCTATTAATTCGCCCATTAGCTCTAGGCGTCCGTCTTACAGCCAACCTTACAGCAGGCCACCTACTCATCCAACTTATCTCCACAGCTACAACCGCTCTTCTCCCCATTATGCCAGCCATCTCAATCCTAACAGCATCAGTCCTATTTCTCTTAACTATCCTAGAAGTAGCTGTAGCCATAATCCAAGCTTACGTCTTCGTCCTACTCTTAAGCCTCTATTTACAAGAAAACATCTAATGGCCCACCAAGCTCACTCCTACCATATAGTAGACCCAAGCCCCTGACCCATTTTAGGAGCAACAGCCGCTCTACTCACCACTTCAGGACTAATTATATGATTCCATTACAACACCTCATACCTACTCACCCTAGGCCTTCTCTCCATACTATTAGTTATACTCCAATGATGACGTGATATCGTGCGAGAAAGTACATTTCAAGGCCATCACACCCCTACCGTACAAAAAGGCCTACGGTACGGAATGATCTTATTTATTACATCAGAGGCATTCTTCTTCCTTGGCTTCTTCTGAGCATTCTTCCACTCCAGCCTAGCTCCCACACCAGAACTAGGCGGACATTGACCACCAACAGGAATTAACCCACTCAACCCCCTAGAAGTCCCCCTGCTAAACACAGCCATCCTACTTGCATCCGGAGTTACAGTAACATGAACCCACCACAGCATCACAGAAAGCAACCGAAAGCAAGCAATCCAAGCACTCACCCTAACCATCCTATTAGGGTTCTACTTCACAGCACTTCAAGCCACAGAATACTATGAAGCACCCTTCTCCATTGCCGATGGAGTTTACGGCTCAACCTTTTTTGTTGCTACAGGATTCCACGGCCTACATGTCATCATTGGATCCTCATTCCTCTTAGTCTGCCTCCTACGATTAATTAAATTCCACTTCACATCTAACCACCACTTCGGGTTCGAAGCAGCAGCCTGATACTGACACTTCGTAGACGTTATCTGATTATTCCTCTACATAACCATTTACTGATGAGGATCATGCTCTTCTAGTATATTAATTACAATCGACTTCCAATCCTTAAAATCTGGTGCAACCCCAGAGAAGAGCAATAAACATAATCACATTCATACTTACCCTATCCCTCATCCTATGTATCCTTTTAACCACACTAAACTTCTGGCTCGCCCAAATAAACCCAGACTTAGAAAAATTATCCCCATACGAATGTGGCTTTGACCCCCTAGGATCTGCTCGACTCCCCTTCTCAATTCGATTCTTCCTCAGTAGCCATCCTCTTTTTACTTTTCGACCTAGAGATCGCTCTGCTTCTCCCCCTCCCATGAGCTAGCCAACTTCAATCCCCTACCACTACACTCATCTGAGCTTCCACTCTCATTCTCCTTCTAACACTAGGACTAATCTACGAATGAATACAAGGAGGACTAGAATGAGCAGAGTAACAGAAAGTTAGTCTAACCAAGACAGTTGATTTCGACTCAACAGACCATAGCTCGATTCTATGACTTTCTTCATGTCTCTCCTACACCTAAGCTTCTACTCCTCCTTCACCCTAAGTGGCCTAGGATTAGCCTTCCACCGAACCCACCTAATCTCCGCCCTACTATGTCTAGAAAGCATAATACTATCCATGTACCTTGCCTTGTCCATCTGACCTATTGAAAACCAAGCAACATCATCCACCCTAATACCCGTACTTATACTAGCATTCTCAGCATGCGAGGCAGGAGCTGGACTAGCCATACTAGTAGCCTCCACACGAACCCACGGCTCAGACCACTTACATACCCTAAATCTCCTACAATGCTAAAAATCATCCTTCCCACAATCATACTCATACCTACAGCCCTCCTATCCCCCAAAAAATTCTTATGAACAAACACCACCATGTACAGCCTCCTAATCGCTACCTTAAGCCTCCAATGACTACTCCCATCATACTACCCAAACAAAAATATAACTCCATGAACCGGCATTGACCAAATCTCATCCCCACTGTTAGTCCTATCCTGCTGACTCCTACCCCTCATACTCATAGCAAGCCAAAATCACCTCCAACATGAGCCCCTCACACGGAAACGAATCTTTATCTCAGCACTAATCACAATCCAACCCTTCATCATCCTAGCCTTCTCATCCACTGAACTAATGCTATTCTACATCTCATTTGAAGCAACCCTAATCCCCACTCTAATCCTTATTACACGATGAGGAAACCAACCTGAACGTTTAAGCGCAGGCATTTATCTACTATTCTACACCCTCATCAGCTCCCTCCCACTGCTAGTTGTAATACTATACCTGCATATACAAATCGGCACACTACACCTCACAATGCTAAAGCTAACTCACCCAACCCCCAACAACTCCTGAACCAGCCTCCTAGCGAACTTAGCACTACTAATAGCATTTATAGTAAAGGCACCCCTATACGGCCTACACCTATGATTACCCAAAGCCCATGTTGAAGCTCCAATCGCGGGATCCATATTGCTCGCCGCCCTACTCCTTAAACTAGGCGGATATGGCATTATACGAGTCACCCTACTTATAGACCCTCTCTCCAACCACCTTCACTACCCATTTATTACCCTAGCACTATGAGGTGCTCTAATGACTAGCTCAATCTGCCTACGCCAAACTGACTTAAAATCCCTCATTGCCTACTCCTCCGTCAGCCATATGGGCCTAGTTGTCGCCGCAAGTATAATTCAAACTCACTGATCATTCTCAGGTGCAATGATCCTTATAATCTCCCATGGATTAACCTCCTCCATACTATTCTGCTTAGCTAACACAAACTACGAACGTACACATAGCCGCATCTTACTCCTAACACGAGGCCTACAACCCCTTCTACCCCTAATAGCCACCTGATGACTCTTAGCTAACCTTACAAACATAGCCCTCCCCCCAACAACCAACCTAATAGCAGAACTGACCATTATAATCGCACTATTCAATTGATCTCCCCCCACAATCATCCTAACCGGAATCGCAACCCTACTAACTGCCTCATACACTCTATATATACTACTAATAACCCAACGAGGAGTCCTACCCACCCACATCACATCCATCCAAAATTCAACCACACGAGAACACCTCCTCATAACTCTTCACATCCTCCCCATACTACTCCTCATCCTTAAACCCAGCCTCATCTCCGGAATCCTTTCATGCAAGTATAGTTTAACCCAAACATTAGGCTGTGATCCTAAAAATAGAAGTTAGACCCTTCTTACCTGCCGAGGGGAGGTTCAACCAACAGGAACTGCTAATTCTTGCATCTGAGTATAAAACCTCAGCCCCCTTACTTTTAAAGGATAACAGTAATCCACTGGTCTTAGGAGCCATCCATCTTGGTGCAAGTCCAAGTAAAAGTAATGGAACCTGCCCTACTCCTCAACACCTCTATCCTCCTAACACTTACAATCATCCTCACACCCATCCTACTCCCACTTATATCAAACACTCTCCAAAACTCCCCAACCACCATCACACACACTGTCAAAACCGCATTTCTGGCAAGTCTCGTACCAATAACACTCTATATATACTTAGGCTCAGAGAGCATCATCTCCCACTTAGAATGAAAATTCATCATAAACTTCAAAATTCCCATTAGTCTCAAAATAGACCAGTACTCCCTAATGTTTCTCCCAATCGCATTACTCGTAACATGGTCTATCCTCCAATTCGCAACATGATACATGAGTACAGAGCCCTACATCACAAAATTCTTCTCCTACCTCCTTATATTTCTAATCGCCATACTAACACTAACCATCGCCAACGACATATTCCTGCTATTTATTGGCTGAGAGGGAGTCGGAATCATATCATTTTTACTAATCGGCTGATGACAAGGCCGAACAGAAGCTAACACAGCCGCTCTCCAAGCTGTACTTTACAACCGAATTGGAGACATTGGCCTCATCCTAAGCATAGCCTGACTCGCCTCCACTATAAACACTTGAGAAATTCAACAGACTGTCTCCACTGCTCAAACCCCCACCCTACCCCTGCTAGGCCTCATTCTAGCTGCTACAGGAAAATCCGCCCAATTTGGACTCCACCCCTGACTACCAGCTGCTATAGAAGGCCCAACTCCAGTCTCCGCCCTACTCCACTCAAGCACTATAGTAGTAGCAGGAATCTTCCTACTCATCCGCACCCATCCCCTACTAGCCAGCAACCAAACTGCCCTTACCCTATGCCTCTGCTTAGGAGCCCTATCAACACTATTCGCCGCAACATGCGCTCTCACACAAAACGATATCAAAAAGATCGTCGCTTTCTCTACATCAAGTCAACTAGGCCTAATAATAGTTACAATCGGACTAAACCTACCACAATTAGCCTTCCTCCACATCTCAACCCATGCCTTCTTCAAAGCCATGCTATTCCTCTGCTCAGGATCTATCATTCACAACCTCAATGGAGAACAGGACATCCGAAAAATAGGATCTCTACAAAAGATCATACCAACAACCACCTCCTGCCTTACTATTGGCAACCTGGCCCTAATAGGAACTCCATTCCTAGCAGGATTTTACTCAAAAGACCTCATCATCGAAAACCTAAACACATCATACCTAAACACATGGGCCCTTCTCCTAACTCTCTTAGCTACATCCTTCACCGCAACATACACCATCCGCATAACCCTTCTAGTCCAAACAGAATTTACCCGTATACCCTCAATCACCCCAATAAATGAAAATAACCCAGCAGTCATCGCTCCAATCACCCGACTCGCCCTAGGCAGCATTACAGCAGGACTACTAATCACATCCTACATCCTCCCCACAAAAACCCCTCCCATAACCATACCAACACTTACAAAAACTGCCGCCATTCTCATTACAATTCTAGGCGCAATTCTTGCCCTAGAACTATCTAACATAACACACCTAATAACCCACCCTAAACAAAATAGCCTCCTAAACTTCTCCTCCTCTCTAGGCTACTTCAACCCCTTAACCCACCGACTTAGCTCCACAAACCTCTTACTCTCCGGACAAAAAATTGCCTCACACCTAATCGACTTATCCTGATACAAAAAAATAGGTCCCGAAGGACTTGCAAACCTCCAACTCATAATAACTAAAACCTCAATTAACTTCCACACTGGCCTAATTAAGACCTACCTAGAATCTTTCGCACTATCTATCCTTATTATCCTCCTATCACTTCATAGACCTAAAACCTAATGGCCCCCAACCTACGAAAATATCATCCCCTACTAAAAATAGTTAACAACTCCCTAATTGACCTTCCAACCCCCTCAAACATCTCCGCCTGATGAAACTTTGGATCCCTACTAGGTATCTGCCTACTAACCCAAATCCTAACCGGCTTACTACTCGCCTCACACTACACCGCAGACACCACCCTGGCCTTTTCGTCTGTCGCACATACATGTCGAAACGTACAATATGGCTGACTAATCCGTAATATTCACGCAAACGGAGCTTCATTTTTCTTCATCTGCATCTACTTACACATTGGACGAGGACTTTACTACGGCTCCTACCTATACAAAGAAACTTGAAACACAGGGGTTATCCTCCTACTAACCCTCATAGCTACAGCCTTTGTAGGATATGTCCTACCCTGAGGACAAATATCGTTCTGAGGAGCCACAGTCATTACCAACCTATTTTCAGCTATCCCCTACATCGGCCAGACCCTTGTCGAATGGGCCTGAGGTGGCTTTTCAGTAGACAACCCCACACTAACACGATTCTTCACCCTTCACTTCCTCCTTCCCTTCATAATCGCAGGCCTTACCATTATCCACTTAACCTTCCTTCACGAATCTGGCTCAAATAACCCGCTAGGCATCTCCTCCAACTGCGATAAAATCCCATTCCACCCCTACTTCTCCTTAAAAGACATCCTCGGCTTCATACTAATGTTCCTCCCCCTAATAACCCTAGCCCTATTCTCACCCAACCTCTTAGGAGATCCAGAAAACTTCACGCCTGCAAACCCACTGGTCACACCTCCCCATATCAAGCCAGAATGATACTTTCTATTTGCATATGCCATTCTACGCTCCATCCCCAATAAATTAGGCGGAGTACTAGCACTAGCTGCTTCCGTACTAATCCTTTTCCTCACACCCCTACTCCATAAATCCAAACAACGCACAATAATTTTTCGCCCCCTATCCCAACTCCTATTCTGAATCCTAGTTACCAACCTTCTTATCCTAACATGAGTAGGAAGTCAACCCGTAGAACATCCATTCATCATCATCGGCCAACTGGCCTCCCTCACTTATTTCATCATCCTCCTCATTCTCTTCCCCGCTATCGGAGCCCTAGAAAACAAACTACTTAACTACTAAACTCTAATAGTTTATAAAAACATCGGTCTTGTAAACCGAAGAATGAAGGCTATTCCCCTTCTTAGAGTTCCCCATCCCAATCAGAAGAGAGGGAATCAAACCCTCACCTCCAGCTCCCAAAGCTGACATTCTTTATTAAACTGTCTTCTGAAACTTAAACCTCCCTACACCGCCCGAATCGCACCCCGAGACAACCCCCGAACAACCTCTAACACCACAAACAATGTAAGCAACAACCCCCACCCCGCCACTAAAAACATCCCAACCCCACATGAATAAAACATGGCTACACCACTAAAATCCAACCGAACAGAAAACACTCCCCCACTATCAACAGTTACCACCCCCAACTTCCATCCTTCAACAAAACCTCCAACAACAAACCCTACAACCAACACCATAACAAACCCTAAACCATACCCCGCAACACGCCAATCCCCTCAAGCTTCAGGAAACGGATCCGCTGCCAAAGACACTGAATATACAAACACCACCAACATTCCCCCCAAATAAACCATAAATAGGACAAGAGACATAAACGACACACCCAAACTTAACAACCACCCGCAACCAGTAACAGATGCCACCACTAACCCTACAACACCATAATACGGCGAAGGGTTAGACGCCACCCCCAACCCACCCAAAACAAAACCAACCCCTAAAAAAAGCACAAAATAAGTCATAGCAATTTCCGCTTGGCTTCTCTCCAAGAACTGCGGCTTGAAAAACCGCTGTTGTAAACTTCAACTACAGAAACTAACGAAAACATAGGGCACAATGCAGGACCCCCCCCCCCCTCCCCCCCCCCTCCCCCCCCTGCATTCGTGCCCTATGTACTTCAGTGCATCGATTTATTTACCATATTCATGACCCCCATATTCCTTAAAATCAACATATAGTGTATGCATATGAGACCTAAACTTATACCCGCGCATACGAACCCTTTCCTGGTTCCACTCCCCCATCGCCCCTCAAACGCTCCCCAAAACCATTAATGCACCTAGACATAAATGCAACCAAGCCGAACACCCCCCGCGGACATACACGTCCAGAGGACTAGATCATAATGATACCTAGGACATACCCCACGATTTCTTCGTACCAAACCCATAATCCATTAACTTGTGCATACACCCAAATACCACACGGAAGTGCTCGATTACACACTATGCTTGGTACCGTCCATGACATGAAACATTTCCCGGAGTACATAAAGCAGGGACCAGGTTATTTATTGATCTTACACCTCACGTGAAATCAGCAACTCGACGCGAGAAGTATCCATCACGACTAGCTTCAGGCCCATTCTTTCCCCCTACACCCTAGCACGACTTGCTCTTTTGCGCCTCTGGTTCCTATGTCAGGGCCATAACTCGCAACTTCCCTTAAACTTGCTCTTCACAGATACATCTGGTCGGGGTCGTACCTCACCATTTCAGTCCGTGATCGCGGCATTCCCCGACCTTGGCGCTGTTGGTTCTCTTTTCTCTCTCTCTCCCGCAGCTTGCCCTTCAAGTGCGGCGGGTGAATTGGTTTATATTCTGCACCTAAATTATGCGTTATCAACTAATCTCGACCTCAGGTACCACTGGCGTTACGGCTTAAAGATAACCGGTATCACCTTGACACTGATGCACTTTGTCTTCCATAACGTGGCTGGATGTAATGTTTTAAGGATATATAGAGACTCGCCCGCGTGATGTGCCCTCTCGAGCATCTGGTTATGGTGTGTCCACAAGCTCACATAAATGATGCATTCCAGTTAATGCTCGCAGGACATAAAATTCCATAAATTTACCCTATTTTTTTCCTCTAACTTTCTAAACAACACGGCCAGTTTTTAACTAACGTCCATTTACCTTGTCAATTTCACCCCATTTTTTTGTCAATTTCACTTTTGATTTTTACAAATTGTACTGGAGTTACATTAAAACTTGTCATACACGTATTTCACATACTATATGCTTGTTAAATCCCCTGACAAATCATTAATAATTCA